CAAGCGAGTGAGTGAAAGGCGTGGCAAGAGAGCGAGTTCGACTCGCGAACGATCAGCAAGAGCAAGTGAAGGACCGATCCTTTTGCGCCAGTACTGTTGCGAGACTGGTACTTGGCGGCTCACGAGCAACATATAGACTAAGGTTGCCCATCACTCCCTCGCTCTTTTTTGAAGGCCCTTTCTATTCTCTTTCTAGTATGGTTCCTCCATAAGAACACTGAACGCCCAGCTTCGCAGAGCTGCTCTCTCCCCAGCCCACAGCATAGTGTGGAATCTGGATCGTTTCATCGAGCACCATTCCTTTTAGATAGAAAGGTGTTCTGACTCTATTGGATTAAGTCATAACCTACGCCTTCTACTAGTATACTACTATGGAGAGATAAGCTCTATTTCAGAGATTGGACTCTCTTACTGTGATTAGCCCCTACTAGTAAGAAGCTGTTCCCGAGCCGGGTTCCCTGGATCCACGTGTTCCTAGTCGGGCCTAAATGGATGAATGAAGAAGCGCGCCCGGGTAGACTTCAAGAGCTCTTGCTCTGCGTATCCTCCTACTTATTATTTTTATTTTATTCTGGGGGTCATAAAAACATACGAACCGCCTACTCTTTAAAGCCCTACCATTCTATTTAATAAAATGAAAGCTGCTTGCCCTCACTAATAAAAAACAGCAATCCCTCCCCTTCTGTTACCTACTTTTACTCATATCTTCGGTATACCTCAATACAAGACAAGCACAGGAAAGGATATTCAATCAAAACCGGGCTATCGCCCTATCTAAGCGGGTTTCCCCTCTCCTCTACGGAAGTCATCTTTTAGTCTATTTCAGTTCCTGTGTCTATCGCTATCGCCCTATTCTCTCTCAATTGCCTATCCTTTATAGATGAGGGGGAGTACCTTAGCAGTAGCTTCCAACACTTAAGATTGACCTCCTCAAGTGCCGGATATGAATGTTTTATGAATTTCATACGGGACTACTTACTTACCTAAAGTGAACTTCTGACTTACCAAATAAGTTTACTGAAGGAACTGACCTAAGCATAGCTCTCTCTCTCAAATAGAAATGCCAAGAAAGAGATTTTTTTGATAAGTGGAAAAATTCCTTTCATTTCTCTTTTAAGGCCTTTGTCCTACTGTCCTCCAGCCTATCGAAATTCGTGTTTTTATTAACCAACAACACATGCACTTTGTTGGCACTAAAAAAAAAGGTTATTCAATCCAGTAGTGCAACTGAAGGAATTACCTCTTCTGAACCGAAACAAGAAAGAGCTCATAACCACTGCTTGTGAACAGCTCTCCTCAACTGAAGGCGCACCTACTGTTACTAGAAGTCTAGTCTCTCTCAGGTCCAGTTTCGATCTCGAACTAACGGCCAGAAGAGAGATATTGAGAAAACCCGATTTCCTGTCCTGTCTTAAGAACCTGACTCAAAAGATAAAAGAAGACCGGACTAAAAGAGATCTCACTTTCGACGATTGAACTGCACTTTTATACCCAGATTGGAACTGGATTTGAACGTCTTTGGATCCTGCTTAGAGCCGGCTTTCACTCCACTTTCACCTTTCATATCAGGAACGTCGACTTGCACTTGCAATATAGAATTTCACTTTCAGGAATCCTTGCTCCTGGCTTGGCTCATATTCACATAGGCCACTCATAAGAATAAGACGTTCAACTCCCTAAAACACGTATAATTGAGAGACTCAGAATATCAGTGCCTTGGGTAAATGCCTACCTTCGGGAGAATCTTACCGAACGAGTTTCAAACCTGTCCTCTTCGCTTCCCAAGAGATTTAGGGAAAAGGGCCTTGTCGGCCACCGCTTGCTGACGACGGAACGCATCGTCAATTAAAAGTCCTTGCGTTGGACTTAGTTGGAAAGGTAGGTGCTCGGCATGTCCCTTGCTTGCGAACTTATTTAGTAGGGCGGGTAGCTTTGGAGATCCCATTCCTCACGTTTACCGTTGTCCCCAGACTTCACTCTTTCAACACTTGTATACTTTCTAAATAGTCAGGCGTGTCCCTGCCCCTGTCTCCAACAAGTGTGTGATCCACCGATTCACTCTTTCTTACCGCTGGAGTCCCTATCTCTTAAAGCCTTATCAGACTTCCGATCCATCCCTTGTTTGCCGATTGAAGAAAGCCTTCTATTATATGGTCTCAAACAAGCGAGAAAAGAAAAGCCCTTTCTATCTTATTAGTAAAGCCTAAACGCCCTGCAATCAAACTAAAGCGCTAACGAGCAACGGCTTTCGCGCAGCTCAATCCGTTGCTTCTTGCTTTCGAGCCGGAGCTTGCTGGGTGGTGAAGTAGTCCGTGAAGGTTAAATCAAACTTGTGTTAAGCAAGCAGAGTAGTCAAGCCAGAAAGGCAAAAAAAGCAAGAAGCAATTTTCGTTCGATCGACGGAATCAATCGTACTTTCACTGCTGTGTACCGGCTTTCATAAAGCACCTTTGGGCAGCAGCTACTATTGGGATCCAATTCCGAGATCAATTCGACAATGAAACTCTTCAAGCAATGATCTTATCTATGTCATTTCTCTTGACGCGATACAAAAGACGACTTTCGAGAGTCACTTAGCCTCTTGACCTCTTCTCTCAAAAAAGACGCAGTGTGGGCAAGTCGATCAAAGTCAGAGCGGGGAGGGAATGTTTACAGTTGTTGTAGTACGACTTTTCATTTCCATTTCCTGTTCGGTCTTTCAATAAGTAGTCAGCTGCGGGCTAAGAAGCCTCGTAGTCAGACTTAACATTGATTGAAGCAGCTGTTGGAGAGAAGGTACCCGTCAGACCTGCAAGCACCGGCTAGTACACAGCGGCTGTTTTCAATCATACAATGTGTACTCGTAGTCTGACTTTTAGCGGTAGTCAGCTGTCCTCGTTCTCCTCTTTTCATTGCCCTATTGAGTAAGGTTTATGTCGAGCCGACGGGGTCAGGTACCAGTAGTGACAATGGCAAAGGGGGGGAAGGGGAAAGTCAAGGCCAAAAAACAAAAGACAAATCAAATAAAGGCTGCACAAGACGAAAAACCAGAGGCAGCGCTAAGGTGCGAGGGCCCTAAAAAAGAATGAGACATGGGACCTTGTTCCATTGCCTGCTGGAGTCAAGCCAATTTCTTGTAAGTGGGTATACAAGGTGAAGCGACGAAGTGATGGATCAGTCGAACGGGCGCGATTGGTTGCTCGTGCTTTCTCACAGCAGTACGGGATTGACTACGACGGGACGTTTAGTCCCGTGGCAAAGATAACTACTGTGCGAGTGCTCATCTCTCTAACAACAAGTCAGTCCTGGGCAGATGGACGTCAAAAATGCCTTTCTCTATGGCGTCTCTCTACACCGTTCCCCTGCCTTCAGTCTTCCCTGCCCCTGCATTCACACCACATGAATGAAATTCCACATTCCAAGCCAAGCCCAAGCATCACTGAATGCTTCCTTTCCCGATCTCGGACACACAAGACTGTGAAAGTGACACAGCGTCTGCAAAGTCGGCCTGCATATACTTCGGATTAGACTTCTTGATCCGCAAAGACCTTCTGAGACTTGGCTGATTTTCTGTCGTGATGTCTTCCATTGGTAGTGGTCTCTTCTCTCGACTATCTCGCAACTCTGTTCGTGAGCTACTCTCTCCACTTCTGGGGGAAGGCTTTTCCTGGCTTATGGGCTTTGGACTTTGAACCTCGCGAACACCTGTCTTCTATCAAATGGGGCTCAAAGAACTGCCAGTTCGTGAACTCTCTTTTTGCGACTCTACTGGTTTCGAGTCGCTCCCGACAGAAACCTCCTGCCGCTCTGGTAACTGCGCTCGCATACTCGTGTCTAAACTCTCCGAGTCTGGCAACACTACATTCTCGGTAGACCACCATGATGATGCCTCATCAAAGACAACATGCGGCGAGACGTATGCTTTATTTTATTGGTGGTGGGATCAACACATCTCCACCCTTTCTTCTGCTCATCGTACCCAGTAAAGATACACCGTATCGCCTTCTTTTCCAACTTTGTCCGACCTGTTGAGGACAAAGACGTAGCAAACGCACCCGCTTTCTATTTTGGTGTCTTGTCGGGCCCAGATAGTACCTGCTGTGTTGATTGATAATGGGAGTGGTTTGAATGCACGTTGAGCAGTGTAAAGGCCCTGAGGCTGGGGCATGGAGATATGAAGAGAAAGACGATGACGGTCCGAGCATTCGAAAATTCCGTCCGCCAGACTGTTGGAGTAATTGAACTTGACGTTGTGACCGGGCCGTACCAGTTCAAGATCAGTTTGAATGTGGTAGATATCGAGGCATCGTTCACTTTTGGGAAGACTTTGGCTCCATTCAGAAGGGCCCTTCCCCATAAGGCCCATCTACGCTGCACCAAAGGGTAAAGTCAAGTTCGTTATCGACGACCAGCTAGTCACTATCTTGGCTGATGACGAAAAAGTAGTCTCAAGAAAGGTAGAAGTTGTGCAGCATGTAGAGTCGGAACTTCAATTCCTATCGTATCAGTTCGAGACAGTCAATTGTATCCCCCTCGACGCGAGGCCACCCAAAAGAATGAAGACGAGCTCACCCGGGTGGAAAATGCTGGCGAAGATGAAATTTCACCCCCTATTTGAGTAAGGCTGGGTCTGGGGATTAGCTTACAAGGAAGGCTTGTGCCGGTAATTCTGCCAAGGCACGATCCCCCTTTACTTAGTAGGGCTTGAAAGGCTGGACTATAAGCCCACTCCCCAGGATTACGTTAAGAGAGCAGAGCGGAGAAGGAAAATTGGAAAAGCAAGAAGAAATGGGGAGCCCGACCCGTGCGATCTTATGCCGCCCCCACCACCTCTCTACACCAGCTTCCCGATCAAAGGAGAAAGGGCTTTTTTTTATAGATTAAGAGGTTGGTAAGGGGGGTTTGCTTGCTGGCTCTCAGGGCTTATAGTCGGTTCTGTTATAAGGTATTCCCTTTCATTAGCTACGCGAGGTTAGACCTTGACTGAAAGGAAAGGAGAAGGGACGAGTGGCTCTGATAGC